ATTCGAATAATTAAACGTTTCACAAGTACTGAACTAGATTTATTGTCATAACCAAAAATTTCCACGGGTTCGTAAAAAATCGAATCGTTTAAACCATGATCATGAGCAAACGCATAAATATACTCCTGAAAAAGAAACGGATATAGGAAGTGTTGTTGCCGAGATCTATCTTTTTCTAAATATCCTTGTAATTCTTCCATTTACATTTCTACTTGAGTCAGAGGCAGGAGGTTTTTCTTGGTTTATCAAATGATACATACATAGTGCAATATGGTCAGAACAGGGTATTATGTATTGTATTATGCATATAGTATAGTAAGAAAAAAATATATACCCCGGAAAAGAAAGAGGGAGTCCAATCAACAGATCTTTTTACCTTCCTTTTCTATCCAATTGGTTTATGTTCGCTATAATTACAACAGGAGAAAAATCCTTTATTTTTGCAACCCAATCGCTCTTTTGACTTTGGAATAAATTCTCTTTATCAATATACTGTTTCTTCTACACATCCGTCTACAATCCATAATAAAGAATAATTAGGATTCTAAAAAAAAAAGAAAAAATCAATGGTTCACTCACAGGAGAACCCACTCTTTCCCGCATTAGGCCCTAATTCATTTTTAACATCTAATTAGATCGGGTAATCATTCCAATTAAGAACATAAGCTCGTTGCTTTTTATTTTACCAGAATTGGAGCCATAGAGCTCTATCCATTTATTCACTAGACCCAACTGTAAATGTGAATTTCTTTTGTCCCCTTCCAAAAATCAAAACAATCCTTTGGAACTGTAATGATTCGGTAAGGATAAACTCAAAGTTCTACTTTAACTTTGACTTTCATTTCAAATTAAATAAATTAATAAAATAGAAAATCTAATAAAATAATAAATTTATTTTATTACGACATGCTGTTTTTTCCATTCATTACCCTTGAGGATCAGTCGTGGTCTTATAGACTATACCAATAGTCTGGACGAATTCGTTGCTTCATCCAAATGTGTAAAAGATCATAGTCGCACTTAAAAGCCGAGTACTCTACCGTTGAGTTAGCAACCCGGATAAATAGGGTATGTAGATATGATCGAAATATAAAAATCAATTGAGTTGCACTGCACGACCCTATCAAAACATTGAACTAGCAACACATCGAAAAGAAGGATTTTCTGATCAATTAGAAACACAAAATACCAAAATTAGCAGATCGGATTAAAAATATTCCTAATCGAAATGTAAAAATTATGACAGACCACCCATTTTTTATCAAATTCCTTTTTGATTTTCCCTAAGAAAATACATCTTATATGAGAGTAAATGCAGCAAGGCAAACCCATCATTTGAGTGAAGGAAACAAAAAAACCAATATGGGGTGGGGATAAACAGCCCTATTTATCTACGATCGAATTATATTTGTTCGATACACCATTGTCAATATAAAAGCAATGTTGAGAAAGTAAATCAAGTAAATAAAATAAAGACTTGTGTTGGATTGGCACAACATAAATAAGAAATTGGAATGGGAAAAATTAAGGAAAAGGTAAATAAAAAATCCCCGGTTTATTCAATCAATAAAAGTACGATAAGCAAGCTTAACCCCTTGTTTGTTGTTAAATTCAATTCCCCCACCAAAATATGAATAAAGCAAGAAAAAGGAAAATGGTGTGTAAATAGAAATAATTACACAAGGATAGATACTAGTTACCCTTCCCTACTTTATTTTATTTATTTAATAATTTTTTCCTTTAATTAACTCAAAGTTCTTTCTTTAAAGAATTCTGCCTTCTTTAAAATATCATAAACAGTTCCTGTAGGTTGAGCACCTTTTTCAAGGAAATATAGAATAGCAGGAACATTTAAATAAGTTTGATTCTTTATCGGATCGTAAAAACCTACTTTTCGAAGATCTCTTCCTTCTCTTCGGAATCGAACATCAATTGCAACGATTCGATAGATGGCTCATTGGGATAGATGTAAATAAACAATGCCCCCCCTAGAAACGTATAGGAGGTTTTTTCCTCATACGGCTCGAGAAAAATGATTCCAATTTCTGTATATAATAGCAAGTGGATCCATAAAATAATGAATTTTACTATAATTTGAATTGAGTACTTTTTTCTTCTTACTTACAGAAAAAGGAATAAATCTCATTCATACTCATAACTCAAGTTGGGTAATTCTGACAAGAAAATCCTTAGACATTTATTGAGCCGTCTCTAAACTCTTTTGTTTGTCTCATTTCGAATCTATTTTTATTCCTCAGTCTGATCCAATTGTTGAGGCAATTGAAAATAGTGTTTCCTTGTTTCGGAATCCTTTATCCTTGCTTTGTGAAATCATTGGGTTTAGACATTACCTCGGGGATCCTTATTCCTTTCAAAATGGCAGCAACATACCTTTTTTGTTATTTCTTTCTATATAAATAGAATACGAATGATTGATTCCCTTGTGATACACTTTTCATCGAAATAGTTTTACCAATTTCTAAAAATTTTACTTTTCAAACTTGTTCTGAATTTGAACCTTTCGATTTAGAATTTATATATAGTGAGGATATACTTACAGAGTTGGTATAACTTATTGATTTTCACTAACCCTAGATTCTTTCCCTTGAAAAATGAATCAATCCTTTCTTCTCGAGCTTCATCATGTACTATTTACTTATAACCCAACACAAATTAGGTTCCGGGCAGAACAGAACAAACTATGTCGAGCCAAGAGCATCTTCATTACTATAGAAGATGGCGGATGTAAAAATCCACAGCCGACCATGTCCTTCAAGTCGCACGTTGCTTTCTACCACATCGTTTCAAACGAAGTTTTACCATAACATTCCTCTAATTGAAATTTCAAAGCGGTATGGAATTGATTCAATATAAAATCATGAATAGTCATTGGTTCAACCGGTATATAATATTTCTATCTACGGATAAATAAGTATTTATCCGGATAAGGGTCAGCAAGGATCAAATTTATTTAATTTAACCCCATATTCTATCATATAAATTGAATGAAAATAAAGATATTCAATTTTACCCACATTTGACACTTGATTCCGTTTGTGAGAAACCAAACGAATTCTCAGATATGATTCTTAGAACTATTCTGAAAATTAATAAGAAAAGATTTTCCCCTTTAACAAATTTTTGTTTCATGTGGAATGCAGTGTGATACCATCTTTCGTTTCATGAAAAACGATCTGGGACGGAAGGATTCGAACCTCCGAATAACGGGACCAAAACCCGCTGCCTTACCACTTGGCCACGCCCCATTTTGATTTCTATTCGATATTAATCAATACTAATATTGGTATTGGTTATTCGTCAATCCCAACCCAAATACACAAAAACATATGGGATATTTTGTTGCTAGGATTCAAGACATGTAGATATAGAATCAAAAAAATTCATTGATCATTACATAGAATTCAATTAAGATATTGTATGAAAGTTGAATTCCTTATATTCTCATTTTAGAATGATAATGGGGGGAGGGATTTTTTATTTGGGAAAGTCCGAACCGAAGAAAAAGAAGGATTTCTTGATCTGCCTTTTTAATTTTTCCCTTATAAAAATAACTCAAAATTATCTAATCCACAAGAACGAAATGCTTGTTATGCTTAATATCTTTAGTTTAATCGGTATCTGTCTTAATTCTGTCCTTTATTCGAGTAGTTTTTTCTTCGCCAAATTGCCCGAAGCTTATGCCATTTTCAATCCAATTGTAGATGTTATGCCTGTCATACCTGTACTCTTTTTTCTCTTAGCCTTTGTTTGGCAAGCCGCTGTAAGTTTTCGATGAAATCCTTAATACTCTGCTAAATTGATGATGTATTTGATAAAAAAATTATAAAAATTGATAAGATCAGATAAGTCTTACATTACGAACCCTCGATTCAAAAATATAAATTCTTGTATATTGAATGAATAACCGCAGCGATGAATTTGGATCAGCCTTTTCCCCGTTCTGACCTTCCGGTGAGTATGGACTATTAGGTACTCCATAATACCTAATTATTGATATGACAAGAAATCTCGGGTAACGAATGAATAAAAATCTTATTACAAAAAAATTCGTTTTATTTTTCATTTTTTGGGGTGTCAAAACAAAAAAATGGTATATGTGGTAAAAAATAGGCAATCTATTCCCCTTTTTCAAAAAAAAAAATGATCTTGGAGATTGTGTAATGCTTACTCTCAAACTCTTTGTTTACACAGTAGTGATATTCTTTGTTTCCCTTTTTATCTTTGGATTCTTATCTAATGATCCAGGACGCAATCCTGGACGTGAGGAATAAAAAATTTATAGTTTTTTTTTTGCTTTTTTATAAATTAATTCTTAATAATCTTATTTGTTTCATAGGATGAGAATCTTTTCGAATTCAAAAATACCAAGTGATCAGAGAAAGCGGAAAGAGAGGGATTCGAACCCTCGGTACAAATAATTTGTACAACGGATTAGCAATCCGCCGCTTTAGTCCACTCAGCCATCTCTCCTAATTCAAAATTTTAAATTTGTTATGTGATGTAACACGTGAAATAAAGATTGATAAAAATCCACCTTCTTCTCTTTATTTTATTTTTTAATTTTATTTTTTTTTTAATCTTATTTAACTTTATTATTATTATTTATTTTATTATATTATTAATATAGAAATTCGAAATATTATAAAATATTCTAATAAATAATAGAAATTTTTAAAATAGCTATTAAAATTTTAACTTAAACAAAGTATTTAATATTTAGATAAAATAATTTAAATAAAATAAAAGTAAAGGTATATATTTATACTAAGAGGTATATATTTATTATAGTATAAATATATTATGTATAATAAAATATGTAAAAATAATAAAAATAAGAAAAAGATAGAAAAAAGCAATTGATCAGGAATTCAATATAGATAATGACTCAAAACGGATCTCCTCAATAGAAAGAATATCTTAGTTCTTTGATTTTATACGAAACTTTTATTTTATACGAAAGGTTTATTCTCCCGGCCTGA